CTTTAGTCCAAATCACGCGGGCGTCGTCAGTACATTACTAAAAGCTATCTGACTATCGATTCAATAGTTAGTCATTCGAAGGTGATTTTGAATAAGAGAAAAAAGAACATATATATTCTTTACTCTATCTGTCTATCCTTTCTGCCTACGAAAGGTCAGACGAAATCGAACGCGTTTTAGATTTAGAAGAGATATAATCAAATTCTTTGATTGGGTCTTCCCAGAAAAAGGATGTCTTTTATTTGACTGATGGAGACAATAAAGAATTCACCCTAAAATCCAAATGAATACGAATAAAATAGATAAATAGAATAAAGTAAAGAGAGTCTTCTTTTCTTATTCGAAACGCCTCGTAATCTTCAACCAATTCTGCGCTTCAATATAATTACCAGGAGTAAGCGCTATAGCTTGTTTCCAATACTCAGCAGCTTGGTCGAACCAAGCCTCCGCAATTTCGGAATCTCCCTGGCGAATGGCCTGTTCGCCCCGGTCGGAATAGGCGGGTCAATTCCTTCCCCTAGAACCGTACTTGAGGGTTTCCTACCTCATACGGCTCCGCAACCCATTCTTTTGGTTTTTATTTTTTTGTGAATCTGCCCTATTTCATTCAAGGGGATTCCCGATGGATCTATCTCAGTTATTTAGGATTAACCAAAAGAGGCGAATTCCATGAGTTTCAAACTTTCATTTTGATTAATGATTGATTTGAGTTTTATCTCTTTTCCCACCCTCAGAAGAATAAAGCATGGGTCTCTTCGCTATTCTTTTATTCTATTCCGTTTCTGAAAGGTAACTATCTCAGTTTCATAGAGAAAGAAATGAATATAGAATCTTTGAAAAGGCTTTTGTTCATAAGAAGGAAAAGAAAAGCCTTACTATCTTTGGGATCTGATGCTACGCCGCTGCTCAATACCTTAATCTTAGGGGATCCGCTCGATTACATAAGCGAATTCCTAACTTTTATCTCATATCAAGAGATAAGTAATAAGTAAGCAGTTCTTCTTGTCTCAGCTCGGCGCAAAACCTCGCAAATTGATATTGATCCTTACGGCGCTTACTCTATCAATTAGATCCTTTATCCATAGAAGAAAGTCTCTAGGCATACCTCTTTTTCTTATTTCGACTTATACGAAGTTTATTTATTTGCTACAGCTGGTAAAAATCGTTGCTTTGGACGATGCATATGTAGCAAGCCTTTTTTTGTTTTAGTATTTCATAGGGGATTTGCTCTTACCTTTCTTTTCTTTTTTCTTTCTATAGTGGAGATAGCCGCACGTAATGACAGATCACAGCCATATTATTCAAAGCTTGTGGTAAGAACGGGTTTCGCTCGAGTGCCCGAAAATAATATTCCAAAGCTTTCGTATGTTCTCCGTTACTTGTATGGATAAGGCCTATGTTATAGAGGATATAGCTTCGATCATAGGGATCCATTTCTAGTCGCATCGCTTCATAATAATTCTGCAAAGCTTCCGCATAATTTCCTTCGGATTGAGCCGACATCCGTTACGGTCGTCATTCGATTTCAGGAATCTCCGTTCCAAAACCGTACGTGATATTTTCATCTCATACGGCTCCTCCCTTAAGTTATGTGTATAATGAGAATGGTACACGGAATCAAAAAAGATTGAAATTGTCTCATTATTAACTTAGCGGGGCTAGTGTTTTTACAAGAACTCTCTAGCCAACCTTCCTTCAAAATCTTTTTTCTTAACATCAAGCGTATTGGTACCCGATAAAAAGGGCGAATTCTAAAAATGGATTTGTCCTCAACGCCCCCTAATTCCTGGGAATGGGGCACTTCAACAGTCTTCGATGGTTATACGTGTATTCAAAGTACGAACGAGATGGATCTTTCTTGTACCAACCATTCTTCTTAGTCCCGATCCCGATAAGGAAAAGGGGTAATTTCTAACAAAGGTTTCGTGTTGTTGATTCCTAGACGTAGTGTTTCTTCTCCTCTGCCGCCCATTGGGACTAGTCAAATAAGGTTCACCCACATTTATAGAACCTACAAACAAAGGTATAACCTTTCGCTCAATACTAGAATCAATCGACAATTGAAGCATCTGAGGTTGCATTAATCGGGGATACACGACAGAAGGAATTGTTTTGATGTTGTTGAAAAACTTCACCTTCAACAAGCGTAGATTTTTTTCAATAAATCTTTTTGATTTCTATCCAGAAATGTCTTTCTCATAAGTACGGAGAGCGGTAAAAAAAAGAATCAAATCACACCATCTCTGTAATAGGTAAAAGCCTCCCTTTCTCCTGAAGTTGTAGGAATTATTCGTAATAAGATGTTGGCTACAATTGAGAAGGTCTTATCAATAAAATTTCCATTTATCCGTGATCTAGGCATAGGGAGCAATCCATTCTATAATTCTTTTCATTATCTCTTGCGAGAAAACGATCCCACAAACAAAGGAATTGTACAGTGCAAAATCACATAATAATAAAAAATGCATTTTGCGTTGGCGGATGCGGATATAGTCGAGTGGTACAATCTCTCTTTGCCAAGGAGAAGACGTGGGTTCGATTCCCACTATCCGCCCAATCCGTTTCTTTGAAACGGAAATTCACAAGACTATCCGTTTAAAAACCAGGGTGGATTGGTTGGCCTTTATTACTATAATCAGAGTAAACAGAGTGAGATATTTCAACGCAAACTGCTTACGTTTGATATATCCCCCCTGTTTCCAGTCTTCTGCCATTCTACCAAGTATATAGTGATAAACTACTATTTCTGGTAGTCGAAAGAATAGTGCGGTCCTTTGAATGCGAAATGCCTTCATAAGAGCCGCTATACCCTGTTCTGGTAACGGTATGGAGTCTAAGGAAAGGCCCCCATTAAAACAGTTTCGCAGGTTCTTAGAGAGGTCATAGAAGAACATCTCTATGAGCTCTATGGTGAAAATAGTCACCTTAACGGTACCGCCCTTAAAAAAAATTTTATTTGGAAAGAGCATCCAACCTAGCTTTCCTAGCTTTTTTTTGAAAAAGCTTAGGAACGGTCGGATTTGACTCAAATCCAATTTCCGTTGTTGGATGAATATTTCAACAAGGGGTTTGACCCCTTCCCAACTAAAATATAGAAAGAGGATATAGCCGGAATGTAGCATTCCGACTAGGAGATAGGAGACCTCTATTATGACCCGTATCTTATATATCCAGATACATGTGGCCACAATAGCATATACTATTATCGCTATGATGCTGTATATTTGTCGCATCATCTTTTTCAAACATATCCGAATAAATTTAATTTTGAGCTTCACATTCCATCGATCCCCTGAATCGATAGAATGTGAAGGAGGAGTTCCAGACCAAGTAACTTTTTTTTTGTTTTTCATTAAGGGTACCTCCGCATTATAATTCAATAAAAGATTTGTTCGTATATTACTTATATTATAATATTTCAATATATTCTTGTCAAGAATAGAAGTTCGTTATCTGATCAATGATCGTAGAAATGGATAGAAAGGTTATGAGCCTTACGAGCTACCAAGCTGCTCTACTCCGCTCCGCCAAAGAGGCTACAAAGCGAAACACAGAAGGGTTGAATGGGTCATCTGTACAACCAATAGATTAAGACTTTTCCTTATAAAAGTCAAGATAGGATACAAAGCGAAACACAGAAGGGTTGAATGGGCCCCTCTATCTGTACAACCAATGAATACATAATCAATATAGCGAATATGGATCGCATCTGTCAAGCACTCAGCCCAGTTTCCCAGGCCAAGATCCCTATTAAGTATAGGGAGATTCCTTAACTAAACAAGAAAAGAACAAGGGAAAGAGCCCAGTTTCCCAGGCCAGGATCCCTCTTCAGTATAGCAAATATAGATCCCTTTTTTCAACCACCCAAGACAAGGGAAAAAACCAGTTTGCCACTATCCGCCCAATCCAATTCTTTGAAACGGAAATTCACAAGACTGTCCGTTTAACAAAAAGGGTGGATTGTTTGGCCTTTATTACTATTATAATAATAAAGAGAGTGAGATATTTCAACGCAAAGTGCTTGCGTTTGATTGATATACCCCCCCTTTCGCCAGTCTTCTGCCATTCTACCAAGTATATAGTGATAAACTAATATTTCCGGTAGTCGAAAGAAGAGGGTGGTTCGTTGAATTCGAAAGGCTCTCATCACTGGCGCGATCCCCCCCGGCGGTAAGGGTATAGATGATAGGGAAAGTCCTCCAGTGAAAAAGTGCTGGAGGTCGCTGATGAGGTTATACAGGAACCTCTCTACGAGCCCTATAGTTACAATAGGGACAGAATTTTCTCAATTCCAATGGACTAGGCGTCTTTTTTTGATTCTTTTGAGTCAGATATCTGTAAATGCCTGCGGATTTCTTTTTTTTTTTTTTTATTCACACGATTTTGAACACAGCCGGTACATTCCAAAGTAACCTTGACTATCATATCGAACCCCAGATTCTAACAAGGCAAACCAAAACTTTTACCAGTAAGAATTTAAAAGGTTGGGCTCGAGATTCAATTGAGTATATCAAATACTTATCGATAAGGTCAAGAAACCCGAGCCCAGTTTCCCATGCCTGGATCCCTATTAATTCTATCGCATCTCGAGAGAATGTAAAGCAAAACGGATAAAGGGAAAAAACAAGTTTCCCAGGCCTGTATCCCTATTATAGCGCATCTCGATCCCTTTTTTCTTCAAAAATAGGACTATCGATCAAAAAAAAGGATTGGTCAATGGAATAACAAAATCCACTTAGGTTTTGTTTTTATTGACAATTTCAAAAAACTGTTCATACTATGAGCATAGTTATGATGGCAGCCGGGCCAGTATGCCCCCATCGTCTAGTGGTTCAGGACATCTCTCTTTCAAGGAGGCAGCGGGGATTCGACTTCCCCTGGGGGTGGGGTACTAGGAAAGGAAGTTGAGTGGGGATTATCCACAAGCCTAAAATTTTTGATTCCTGGGTCGATGCCCGAGCGGTTAATGGGGACGGACTGTAAATTCGTTGGCAATATGTCTACGCTGGTTCAAATCCAGCTCGACCCAAAAATTCGTTGATCCATCATGAAAAGGCACAACCCATTTGTTTTCCTGAAATGCGGGTTTCTTCTTCCGTTTCCTTATTTTCTTTCTTTTTTGGTTCCCGGAAAGAAATGAGAGTGAATAGGGTGAAACAAAGTCACTATAAAAAAAAGTCTTTTTCCAGTGAAAGTCAGTCGATTTGGCAATAACTAAAGGAGTACTAGGCAGCCATGCCACTCTCACCTAATGTCTTGGGATTGTAGTTCAATTTGGTCAGAGCACCGCCCTGTCAAGGCGGATGTTGCGGGTTCGAGACCCGTCAGTCCCGATGGATTCAAATTCAATAAAAAAAACATGAATTTTTCTTTCTATTTTCTGCTAGGGGGTCAAAATTGCAAAATTTAAGTCCCGGGGGATCATTCTTTTTTTGTTTCGCAAATTTCTTTTCTCATTTCATTTCTTAATCAAAGAAATACGGAAATTTCCAGTACTTCGCCCAGTACCGATCAAGAGAAAATAGACATATGCAGATTCCTACAATTATTCGTAGCGTCCTATTTAGAATTCCAAGAAAGAGTATACTCGACTCGTTCTGGTTTTTTCAACTGCTCCCAACCCGCACAATAGAATAGAGTACCATATGTTTACCGGGAACACATACAAAAATGCAATTCCGTTCTTGTACAAAAAAAAAAAGAAATTGAACATAGTCAATGCTACTCTTTTTCTATTTTTAAGATGAAAAGTATCCTCTTTTCCAGCTGCTCTTTGGTCTAACTTCAATTACTAATACTAACTTGAATGTGAAACAACCTATCCCATTCCAATTTCACACTACATTTTTGGTATATGCATTTCATTACTAATTTAGGTAAAGAAAGAGGAAGATCTTAATAAAAAAAGAGAAAGAGCAAACTCAAAAATCTAAAATAAAGAATTTGATAGAATATTAGATCTTTTTTTTTTTTTACCGGGCCTCGCCTTGATAGCACTTCTTTTCTTTGTTTTTTCCAAGATAAAGGAAAGAATTAAAAAAGGAATTTAGAACTTAACTCCAGCGGAAAGACAGCCAGATGCTATTTTCTTCTATTTTATCGGATAATTTCCGATAATTAGAATTGTTGTACAAGGAAAGGAAGGCGGCGTGTTCGGGTTATAGAGAAGAAAGGAAAAAATGCTAAAGTAAAAAAAGGAAAAGGAATTCTTGATTGGATCAGAAATCGAATTTTAGATGCACTATGGATAAAAGATATTCCTATGTTATACTATTCAATTCTTGACGATGAGTTGATTTGATAGGTCAGATATTGTTACTCATGATATTGATCCGATTTTATTTATATCATCGAGATGTAATGTAATTCATCCCATTGAATTTACAATGTGAAAGGTTTTTCATCTCTATGGGATTAAATCCCGAGTTATTTTGAAGTAAAAAAAGAAAGGATGAGATTATGGAAGTCAATATTCTCGCATTTATTGCTACTGCATTGTTCATTCTAGTTCCTACCGCCTTTTTACTTATCATTTACGTAAAAACGGTTGGTCAAAGCGATTCATTTGAATAAAACTCGGCTTCTTATAGAAATAGAAAGAAAAAAGATTCAAATTTCGTGTCTTAAATGAAAGGAGCGAACTAGAATCAACATTACATTATACTATTAGTATGGTAGAAAGAACTCTTCTTATAGTTCTTTCTACCATCTAGAGCTTTTGATTGTAATGTACAAAGGTTTACTCTATAAGGATATAACCGGCTTAATATATAGAAACTCACCATAGGTATCCTCATTACATATATAAAGATGTAATGTGCATACCACCCCGATTCTCTTTCAAAGTTAAAAGGAGGAACTGCTCGCTCTCATTGTCCATTCGTCTGTACCCCGCTTATTTGAAAGTCGAAATACAAGCATGGGGTGAAATATTTGTTTGATTGAAAGGGTATTATTCATATATCTTCTTTTTCTTCATATATATTATTCCTAGAAATTACTTCACGATTAGAATTTCGAAAGAACTCTCTTTTTTTTAATTGAAAAAAATGGAATTACTCAATTTTTAATAATACAAAAAAGGCTTTGCAGAACGATTTCTAAAAAATGAATACAGTTTAGTTGAATTCCTCAACCCAATTAGTAGTAACCCTAAAGTCCACTTCTTCCCCATACTACCAGTGAAAGGGAAAATGTAAAGACTACCATTAAAGCAGCCCACGCGAGACTTACTATATCCATGTGAATTCTGTCCTCTATCTCTTTGAAGGAATTTTATCATTATTGTTCACTAATAATAGTGAAATTAGTGGTGAAGAGTCAAAAAGGGATTCACGTCTTTTGTTGATCAGGCGACACCCAGATTTGAACTGGGGAACAAGGATTTGCAGTCCCCCGCCTTACCGCTCGGCCATGTCGCCAAAAGGATACCAAATAGATGAAAATATTCGCCTTTTGTTTCCGTTTAGGAAGAGGGATTCCTAAACTTCTTTTTTTTATTATTAGACTTGTATATTGAATCTGAATGTCTTCCCTAAAGGACACGAAACCCCTATACCTAACTCTCTTTTGGGATGGAATCCATCCCTTGTATAGTATCTTAAAACAGACTATACCCCCCCCCTCTCTTTCTTTTCAATACTATTGAAAGGGAAAATTCGGATTTTCGGTCGCAAAAACCAAACAAAAGGAATCCTTAACTATTGGCCGTAAACTCCAGGATGATTCTTAGATTTGAATTTCAAACCGCCTTTCCCTGCGGATACTACTGATATAAGATATAAGACAATCAAAATGGATACATAACTAAAAAAAAATCGGCTTTTCTTTTTTTGTTTCAATAATTGAAATTATAAGAGCAATGATGAGTATTTGTAAACCCCAAAACAGAAGATGACAAATTTTGAAACTTGAAACAAGTATCCTCTTTGTAGATGATACCTTGTAGGGAATTATCGCGAAAGTCTCGTGCTTTGATTTTTTCATTGAATAGAAAATCGAAATTTGGATAGAGCACGACATGCTTCAATCGTATTCTACTCACAAATAGGTAAAAATATCTCTCTTCTCTGCGAATCTTTTTTTGAATTTGAACAACGGAATCCGAGAATAGGTGCTAAAAAACTAAACTCTATCTTGTTTCTGATTCTTATGTGGCTTTTATTTTAGCAATTCCTTTCCACTCGTCTCTGTTTCAATTCTAATTTGAGTATCCAATTCTCTTCATTTCTCCGTGCATACATATTTCGTATCTTAGATGTGATGTACGGGGTTGGGTAAAATTTCATGTGATTTAGTCTAGTAAACAGAATCTAAATTCCATCATTGCTAGATCGCTCCATATATATGAGTGGATGAAGAATGAGCCAATAATGGGATTTTTTTCGATAAAAGGAAAGGGGAATTCAAAATGCTTGGCGATAGAAATGAAGGAATGGCTACAATCCCTGCGCTTAATCAGATACAATTTGAAGGATTTTGTAGGTTCCTTGATCAGGGCTTAATAGAAGAACTTTCTCAGTTTCCAAAGGGGAACAGTTTTCTAGAATATTTTAGAGACGAAGAGATAGACTTTCAATTATTTTCGAAAACATATCACTTGGTAAAACCGTTGATAAAAGAACGAGATGCTAGATATGAATCACTCACCTATTCTTCTAAATTATATGTATCCGCGGGATTCCTTTGGAAAGACAAAAGGCCGCAAAAAAAGACCATTTGTATTGGAAACCTTCCTTTAATGAATTCCGTGGGAACTTTTATAGTAAATGGAATATCCAGAGTGGTGATCAATCAAATATTGCAAAGTCCGGGTATCTATTACGGATCAGAATTGGACTATCAGGGATTTACGGTCTATATCGCCACCATAATATCAGATTGGGGAGGAAGATTAAAATTAGAGATTGATAAAAAAGAACGTATATGGGCTCGCGTGAGTAGGAAACAGAAAATATCTATTCTAGTTCTATCATCGGCTATGGGTTCGAATCTAAAAGAAATTCTAGAGAATGCTTGCTACCCTGAAATTTTTCTGGCTTTAAATTTAAAGAAGGAGTGTGGGTTCAAAGAAAAAAAATATGCGATTTTAGAATTGTATGCAAAATATAAAGATTTCACTGAATATAAAGATTCATTAGATTTTGATTTCTTATGTGAGACATTACGAAAAACATTCTTTAGCCACAAGTGTGAATTAGGAAGGGTTGGTCGACAAAATATTAACCGAAGATTGAATCTTGATATATCCCATAAAAACACGTTTTTGTTACCCCAAGATATATTGGCAGCCACCAATCATTTGATTGGAATGAAATTTGGAATGGGTACACTTGACGATATGAATCATTTGAAAAATAAACGGATTCGTTCTGTAGCGGATCTCTTACAAGATCAATTCGGATTGGCTCTAAATCGTTTAGAAGACGCGGTTTGCGATACAATAGGAAGAGCAATAGCAAAGGACAAAATACCTACCCTTCGGCATTTGGCAACTTCAACTCCATTAACAACCACTTATGAATCTTTTTTCAAATTACACCCATTATCTCACGTTTTCGATGAAACGAATCCATTGACACACATAGTTCATGGGAGAAAATGGAGTTTTTTGGGTCCTGGGGGATTGACAGAAAGAACTGCAAGGTTTCGAGTACGAGATATTCATCCTAGTAACTATGGACGCATTTGCCCAATTGACACATCTGAAGGAATCAAAGTTGGCCTTATCGGATATTTAGCAACTCATGCGAGAATCGGTGATTGTGGGTCTCTAGAAAGTCCATTTTACGAAATGTCCGAGAAATCAAAAAGGGTCCGGATGCTTTCTTTATCATCAAGGAAAGAGGAATACTATATGATCGGGACAGGGAATTCTTTGGCACTGAATCAAGGTATTCAGGAAGAACAGATTATTCCGGCTCGATACCGTCAAGAATTCCTGACTATTGCATGGGAAGAGGTTCATTTTCGAAGTGTTTTTCCTTTTCAATACTTTTCTATTGGAGTTTCTCTAATTCCTTTTCTCGAGCATAATGACGCGACTCGGGCTTTAATGAGTTCAAATATGCAACGACAAGCAGTTCCGCTTTCTAGGTCCGAGAAGTGCATTGTTGGAACTGGGTTCGAAGGCCAAGTGGCTCTAGACTCCGGGATTCCCCTTATAACTGAACACGCGGGAAAGATCATTTCTACCCATACTGACAAGATCCTTTTATCGGTCAATGGGGAGACTCTAAGCAGTCCATTAGTTTTGTTTCAACGTTCCAACAAAAATACTTGGATACATCAAACCCCCCAGGTTTCGCGGGGTAACTGCACTAAAAAGGGACAAATTTTAGCGGACGGTGCCGCTACGGTTGGGGGAGAACTCGCTTTGGGGAAAAACGTATTAGTAGGTTATATGCCATGGGAAGGTTACAATTTTGAAGATGCGGTACTTATTAGTGAGCGTCTGGTCTATGAAGATATTTATACTTCTTTTCACATACGTAAATGTGAAATTAAGATTTTTATGACAATGAAAGGTCCCGAAAAGATCACTAACCAAATACCGCATATAGACCCCCATTTACTACGAAATTTAGACAAAAACGGAGTTGTAATCTTGGGATCTTGGGTAGAAGCGGGCGATATTTTAGTAGGTAAATTAACACCTGAGCTGGTTGAATTATCTCCGGAAAAAAGGTTAATAGAAGCCTTGTTTGACGCTCCTATAGGCACTACAAGACAAAGTTGTCTAAAACTGCCTATATGGGGGAGGGGCCGAGTTATTGATGTGAGATGGATCCATAAAGGGAGCGCGTCCCGTTCTAATCCAGAAAGGATTCGTGTATATATTTTACAGAAACGTAAAATCAAAGTAGGCGATAAAGTCGCCGGAAGACATGGAAATAAAGGGATCGTTTCCAAAATTTTGCCTATACAGGATATGCCTTATTTGCAAGACGGAAGGCCTCTTGATATGGTCTTCAACCCATTAGGAGTACCTTCGCGAATGAATGTAGGACAGATCTTTGAATGCTCGCTCGGGTTGGCGGGAGGTCTTCTAGATAGACATTATCGAATAGCACCTTTTGATGAGAGATATGAAGAAGAGGCTTCGAGAAAACTAGTCTTTTCTGAATTATATGAAGCCAGTAAGCAAACGGGGAATCCTTGGGTATTTGAACCCGAGTATCCGGGAAAAAGCATAATATTTGATGGAAGAACGGGAGATCCCTTTGAACAACCTGTTATAGTGGGACAGTCTTATATCTTGAAATTGATTCATCAAGTTGATGATAAAATACATGGGCGTTCCACTGGTCCTTATTCACGTGTTACACAACAACCCGTTAAGGGAAGGGCCCGGCGGGGGGGTCAGCGAGTAGGAGAAATGGAGGTTTGGGCTCTACAGGGATTGGGGGTTGCTCATATTTTAGAAGAGATACTTACTTATAAGTCTGATCATCTTACAACTCGCAACCAAATATTTGGTACTCTACTGCTTGGAGGAGCGCTACCGAAACCTGAACCTGAGGATCGTCCAGAATCCTTTCGGTTGCTTGTTCGAGAACTACGATCTTTGTCCCTAGAACTGAATTATTTCCTTGTATCTAAGAATAAGAAGAACTTCAACTTCTGGAAGATGAATAGGGTGGAAGTTTAATCGGAACGAATCGGAATTGTATTTCTATGATCGATAAGTATCAAGAACCTAAACACCACCAACTTCGAATTGGGTTAGTTTCTCCTCAACAAATAATGGCTTGGGCCAATAAAACCCTGCCCACTGGAGAGATAGTCGGAGAGGTGAAGAACTATCGAACTTTTTCTTATGATAGAGATTCTGAAACATATAAGCCAGAAAGGGATGGTTTGTTTTGTGAAAGAATTTTTGGACCTATAAAAAGCGGAGTTTGTGCTTGTGGAGAGTCTCGTAAAATCGGAGATGAAAAAGAAAAGAGAACATTTTGCGAAAAATGCGGAGTCGAGTTTGTTGATTCTCGGATACGAAGATATCAAATGGGCTACATCAAACTGGCATCCCCCATGGCCCATGTGTGGTATTTGAAGCGTATTCCTAGTTATATCGCCAATCTTTTAGATGAAAAGATTAAAGACTTAGAAAACCTAGTATACCGCGATGTGTGATTTGATCGAAATAAAGATTTAACAGATTTGGAATGAAAAACTGTCACCCTACGAATTAGGATGCCCGGATCTGACATGTCTCTTGTGAGGAGGAACATGAAGCTCAGAACTATGGGTGTATTCAATACCCCCCAAAAAAGAAGGGACATTGATCTATGGTCGATAACAACAAGAAAAAAAATCGAAATTTCATTTCTTTCGAGTTCTGTTATACCTCGTTAAATTCTTTCTTTTATGCAAAACATTCCTTATCTTTTTACAAAGAAATGCAATTTTGTTTATGTTCAAGTAAGCAAATATTTTATGGTTCCTGAAGTCTATCCATCGCATATAGGCTTTGATTTAAAGGCAAGGCATTTCTTTTGCGATAACCGTCGAGGTGAAATCAGGACCTAAAAGATCAAAGGGAACGATATATAGACAAGTAAAGTCCTTATGAATGAATTCCAAGGTATTCCTTTAGAGGGATTCATCATTCGAAGGGAAGTAGACTACTCAACAATTTCACATTTCATTTATGTCGCTATTTTAAATTGAATGAAAGAATTCCTAAAAAAAAAATAACAAGGAATCCATGAAATGTTGCTTGTGAGAACTTGAGTAAGGAGTAGTTTGGGGTTTTCTAGAATTTGAAAGCAAGAACTCTTATATCTTTCTCTTTCTTTGGTGTACTACTTGAGCCGGATGAGAGGAAACTTTCACGTCCGGTTTTGAGGGGGGGTATAGGATCCTATCCCAATTTCATTTTTGCTGGGCCTCTAACTAAAAAACCCACTTTATTACGATTACGAGGGTCCTTCCCCGAATCTAAAACCAAATTCTCGGGATCGAGAGATATCCTCTCCCAATTTTTGAAGACCAAAAGCTTCCAAAAATTGCGAGATCGTGAATTTTCTGCTGGAGCAGGCGCTATCCGAAAACGATTGGCCAATCTAGATTTGGAAGTTATTATATATTCTTCGTTAGCAGAATGGAAAAAACGCAAGGAGCAGAAAGCGGAGATAGAGATAAAGCCCACGCGTACTGAACGTACTGAAGAAGAAGATCGGAAAATTGAAAAAATTAAAAGAAGAATGCGCGTTTTGGTTAGACGCATGGAATTAGCTAAGCATTTTCTTGAAACAAATGTAAAACCTGAATGGATGATTTTACGTCTATTACCGGTTCTTCCCCCCGAGTTGAGACCGATATTTAAGATATCTGAGGTTCAATTTATAAGTTCGGATCTTAATACCCTCTATAAAGAAGTTATTAGTAATAACAAAATTCTTAGTGACTCATTATTAGGTTGTAAATTTGTGCCAGAGCAGTTATTAACGGGTCAAGAGAAAATAGTACAAGTAGCTGTGGATCAACTTCTTGATAATAGAATCAGCGGACAGCCACGAAGGGATCGTAATAAGCAGCTTTACAAGTCGTTTTCAGATATACTTGCAGGCAAAGAGGGGAGATTTCGTCAGACTCTGCTTGGCAGACGGGTTGATTATTCGGGGCGTTCTGTCATTGTTGTAGGCCCCTCACTAGCATTACATCAATGTGGATTACCTCGTGAAATAGCACTAGAGCTTTTCCAAACATTTATAATTCGCTCTCTAATTAGACAGCGCCTTGCTTCAAGCGTAAAAACTGCTAAGAAGCAAATTCGGGAACAAGAAAGAATTGTATGGGACATACTTGAGGAAGTTGTGCAGGAGCATCCTGTATTACTGAATAGGGCACCTACTTTGCATAGATTGGGTATACAGGCCTTCCAACCCATTTTAACGAAAGAGCGCGCTATTTATTTACATCCACTCGTTTGTAAAGGATTCAATGCAGACTTTGATGGGGATCAAATGGCTGTTCATTTACCTTTATCTTTGGAGGCTCAAGCGGAAGCTTATTTACTTATGTTTTCTACTCAGAATCTCTTGTCTCCGGGTAATGGAGATCCCATTTGCGTACCAACCCAAGATATGCTAACTGGGCTCTATACCTTAACCCTTGGGAATCGTCGAGGTATTTGTGCAACTAGGTATAATTTGTGGAATCGCAGAAACTCTCAAAATGAAAGAATTGACGATAAGCACTATGGGTCTACCAAAGGAAAAGAACTCCTTTTTTGTAATCCCGATGATGCAATTGGAGCTTATCGACAGAAAAGAATCAATTTAGATAGCCCTTTTTGGCTTAAGGTTACGTGGGGACAACACCGTATTGTTTCAAAAGAACTTCCTGTCGAAGTTCATTATGAATCTTTGGGTACCCATCATGAGATTTATGGACACTGTAAAATAGTAAGAAGTGTAAAAACAGAAAGGCATTTTATATACATTCGAACTACTGTTGGTCATCTTTTTCTTGATCGAGAAATCGAAGATGCTCTAAAAGATTTCAGGGCTCGGGTTGTCTAGTACAGAAAAAGTTTTGTTACTAACTATGCTATGGTACCTAACTTAAGTCCGTTTAGGACGAATTCGGTCCGATTCAACACATCACTTTTCCGTAAATCGTAAATCAAGGTAGATAAGATAGCGGTTTACAACCATGTAAAACTCTTGTGGAATGCTACTCAACGGAATAGGGAGGTGCTTATGAAAGAATGGCCGCCCAATCTGGCCTTTCACAATAAAGTAATAGACGGGGCTGCTATTAAACAACTTATTAGTCGATTAATACAGCGCTTCGGAATGTTATATACATCCCACGTCCTAGATCAAGTAAAGCTTCTGGGTTTCAAGCAAGCCACGGCTTCATCCATTTCATTAGGAATTGATGATCTTTTAACGATACCGTCTAAGAGATGGCTAGTCCAGGATGCTCAACAACAAAGTTTTCTTTTGGAAAAATACTATCAGTATGGGAATGTACACGCAGTAGAAAAATTACGCCAATCCATCGAGATCTGGGATGCTATAAGTGCATATTTGCGACAAGAAATGACTCCCAATTTTGGAATGACTGACCCCCTTAATCCAGTCCATATAATGTCTTTTTCGGGAGCTAGAGGAAATGCATCTCAAGTAAACCAATTAATAGGTATGAGAGGGCTGATGTCGGATCCACTAGGACAAATGATTGATTTACCTATTCAAAGCAATTTACGTGAAGGGCTCTCATTAACAGAATATATCATTTCTAGCTATGGCGCCCGCAAAGGGGTTGTGGATACTGCTATACGAACAGCAGATGCTGGGTATCTTACCCGCAGACTTGTTGACGTAGTTCAACATATTATTGTACGTGGAACAGATTGTGGTACCACCCGAGGGCTTTCTCTAAGTCCTCAAAATGGGGGGGTGCCAGAAAGTACTCAAACATTAATCGGTCGTGTATTAGCAAAGGATATTTATATCGGTCCGCGATGCATTGCGGTTCGAAATCAAGATCTTGGGGGTGGCCTTGTCAATCGACTCATAACCTTCAAAAAAAAGCCAATATATGTTAGAACTCCCTTTACTTGTAGGAGTACGTCTTGGATCTGTCGATTCTGTTATGGTCGAAGTCCTACTAGCGCTTGCGGTGACTTGGTCGAATTAGGGGAAGCTGTAGGTATTATTGCGGGTCAATCCATTGGAGAACCGGGGACTCAACTAACATTAAGAACCTTTCATACCGGTGGAGTATTCACAGGAGGTACTGCAGAACAAGTACGAGCCCCTTTCAACGGAAAAATCAAATTCAATGAGGACTTGGTTCATCCCACACGGACACGCCATGGGCAACCCGCTTTTCTATGTTATATAGATTTGTATTTAACTATTGAGAGTGAAGATATTATACATAGCGTGCCTATTCCACCAAAGAGTTTTCTTTTAGTTCAAAATGATCAATATGTAGAATCAGAACAAGTCATTGCCGAGATTAGCGCGGGAACATCCACTTTTGCTTTTAAAGATAGAGTTCGAAAACATATTTATTCTGACTCATCGGGAGAAATGCACTCGAATACCGGCATGTACCATGCACGCAAATTTCCTTTTAGTAATGTTCATATCTTACCAAAAACAAGCCATTTATGGATCTTATTAGGGGATTTATGCGGATCCGGTCCAGTTCTTTTTTCGATGTACAAGGATCAAGATCAAATGAGCATTCATTCTCTTTCTGTCCAAGGCAGAAATACGCCTAGCCTTTCCGTGAATAATGATCAATTGAAACACAGACGTTTGAGTCTTTATGACAAAAATGGGACAGGGGGGGGTAGTATACCGATTCTTAATTATTCAGAAATGACTCGAAGTCTATCGACTGCCCGTTGCAATCTCCTATATCCTGCTATTCTCCACGAGAATTTTTCTTTATTGGCCAAGAAGCGAAGAACGAGATTTCTCATTCCATTCCAATCCATTCAAGAACATCGACGAAAAAACGAACGAATACTCTGTTCTGACATCTCGATTAAAATACCCAGAAATGGTCTTTTCCGTGGAAATAGCATTCTTGCTTATTTCGATGATCCTCGATACAAAATAGGGGTTTCGGGAATTACGAAATATGGTACTATAGAGGTGGATTCAATCGTCACAAAAGAGTCTTTCATCAACTATGGAGGAGTCCAGCCAAAAGACGAAGGGAAGGTAGATCCGCTTTTTTTCATTCCCGAAGAAGTGCATATTTTCCCCGAAACCTCTTCCATAATGGTACGGAACAATAGTATCATTGGAATAAATACAAAAATTACTTTAAATAAAAGAAGCCGAGTCGGCGGATTGGTACGAGTGAAGAAAATACACCGTGGGATTAAACTTCAAATATTTTCTGGAGATATCTCTTTTCCGAGGAAGAGAGATAAGAGATTTATACCCCAAAACAAGGACATCTTGATACCACCACAAATAAGAAAAAGAAATTTTAATAAATCCAAAAAAGCGAAAAATTGGATCTATGTCCAAAAAATGAGACCTACCAATAAAAATTCTTTTTTTTTACTTCAACCCGTAGTCACATATGAAATAGCGGACGGTATAAATTTAGCAAGACTTTTTCCTCCAGATCTATTGCAGGAAATAGATAATATACAACTTCGAGTTGGCAATTATATTCGTTATGGGGATGGCGAGTTGATTCCAGGCATTTCTGGCAAAAATCCAAGGATTCAATTAGTTCGGACTTTTTTAGTCTTGAATTGGGACCAAGACAAAAAAGATTCGTCTATCGAGGAGGCTCACGCTTCCTTTGTGGAAGTAAGTACAAAGGGCATGGTTCGAGATTTCCTAAGAATTCACTTAAGGAAATCCCAGATTGCGTATGCGTATATGAGAAAAAGGAATGATCCGTCAGGGTCAGGATTTCCCTCTGATAATGAGTTAGATCACAGCAATAGAAATCCCTTTTCTTCCAGTTATCCCAAGGCAAGGGTTCGACAATCACTTAACGGAACTATTCGTACATTGTTGAATAGAAATAAGGAATGCCAATCTTTACTCATTTTGTCATCATCTAATTGTTTTCGACTAGGTCCCTTCAACAATGTAAAATATCACAATCCGAAAAAAGAATCAATTAAAAGAGATACAGACCCTCTCATTCCAATTAGGAATTTTTCAGGCCCTTTAGGAACAGTCCCTCAAATTGCGAATTTTGATGTATTTTACCATTTAATCACAAAGAATCGGATTTCGGTATTTCATTATTTGCCACCTGAAAAAGGGAAACTTCAAGTCATTCAATCTTTTTTAATGGATGAAAACGGGAGAATCTATAAGTCTGATCCATATAGTAACATCTTTTTGAATCCATTCAATTTCAATTGGTATTTTCTACAGCATAATTATCATAAGAATTATCCTAATTATTGTGAAGAAACATCTACAATAATCAATCTTGGGCAGTTTCTTTTTGAAACTGTATGTATAGCCAAAAACGGACCACGCCTAAAATCGGGTCAAGTTTTCATTCTTCAAGTTGGCTATGTAATAATAAGATCAGGTAAGCCCTATTTGGCTATTCCAGGAGCAACCGTTCATGGCCATTCTGGACAAATCGTTTACGGGGGGGATACACTAGTTACATTTATATATGAAAAAGCACGGTCTGCTGATATAACACAGGGTCTTCCAAAAGTAGACGCGATGTTCGAAGTGCGTTCAAAGAATTCAATATCCATGCGCCTAAAAGCGAGAGATGAGTATTGGAACGAGTATATAACAAGAAATCTTGGAATTTATTGGGGATTATTGATTGGTGCCAAGCTAACAATAGCGCAAAGCTCTCTTTCTTTGGTTAATGAGATTCAAAAGGTTTATCGATCCCAGGGAGTCCAGATCGATAATAGGCATATAGAACTGATTGTACGCCAAATAACATCAAAAGTCTTGATTTCAGAAGATGGGATGTCTAATCTTTTTTTACCCGGAGAACTTATTGGATTGTTACAAGCGGAACGGACGGGGCGTGCTTTGGAAAAGGGGATCTGTTACCGCGCCATCTTAGTGGGAATAACGAAAGCATCTCTGAATACTCAAAGTTTCATATCCGAAGCGAGTTTTCAACAAACTGCTCGGGTTTTAGCAAAAGCCGCTCTCCGAGGTCGTATCGATTGGTTAAAAGGCCTGAAAGAGAACGTTGTTCTAGGGGGGATGAGCCCCGCTGGGACCGGATTCAGAGGATTAGTGCACCCCTCTTCAAAAAAATATAAGACTCTTTCTCTGGAAACTCAAAGGAAGATTTTATTCGACGGGAAAGTGAGGGATCTTTTATTCCATCATAAAAGAATTGTTTGATTCTTGCGGTTAAAAGAATTTCCAGGATACATCAAAATAATCCTTTATAGGATTTCATGATTCCTAAGAACAGAGAAATTCATCCTTTGCACTATCGGCGGCGATTTGATAATCGTAATAAACAAACAGAATAACGAATAGAAAGGAATGGCTTGAATCGTGCATCAACGGCCAATCTTCGGTAGAAGAAAAGGTTCCATGGGAACAATTCTTTATTTCAGGATACCGCGTCTTTTTTTCTTTGAAAAAAAAAAGAAAGAAAGAGGAAGTGGGGGGAGAAATGACAAAAAGATCTTGGAACATCCGGTTGGAAGACATGGTAGCAGCAAGAGTTCATCTTGGTCATGATATTAAGAAACGGAATCCTAGAATGGCGCCTTATATTTCTGCAAAGCTTAAAGATACTGATATTACAAATCTTAAGAAAACCGCGCGCTTTTTATCAGAAACTTGTGATTTAGTTTTTGAGGCAGCAAGTAAGGGAAAAAAATTCTTAATTGTTGGTACCAAAAAAGAAGTAGCTAATTCAGTAGCACAGGCTGCAAGAACGGCTGGATGCCATTATGTTAATCAAAAATGGCTCGGCGGTATGTTAACAAATTGGTCCACTACAAAAAAGAGACTTCATAAGTTCAGGGACTTGATAAGGCAACAAGGGAGACTCAACCGCCTTCCGAAAAGAGATGCAGCTATTTTGAAGAGACAATTGTTTCACTTGCAAAAATCTCTAGGCGGGGTGAAATATATGAAGGAATTACCCGATATTGTAATCATCCTTGATCAGCACGGCGAATTTACGGCCCTTCGAGAATGTATTAGTTTGAGAATTCCAACAATTGGTTTAATCGATACAAATTGTGACCCCGATCTCGTGGATCTCCCGATTCCAGCAAATGATGACTCTATCCCTTCAATCCGATTCATTCTTAACAAATTAATACTCGCAATTTGTAAGGGTCGTTCTAGACGAACGATTACTAGTCGTCCATCGCACATAAAAAAGAAAGAAAAGAACAGATAAAAGAGAAAGAACAGATGAAAGAGAAAGAACAGAGACTATTGTGCGATTGATTGGCATCCAAAATTGAAAAACAATTCAAGTAAGCAAGTCGAAAAAGAGATGATTGAATCAAAATAATTCCTTTTCAAGTTCTATTTTTGGCAGAGGGCAATATGAATATTCTATCATGTTCTATAAACACATTCAAGGAGTTATTATACGATATATCCGGTGTGGAAGTAGGTCAACATTTTTATTGGCAAATAGGGGGTTTCCAAGTCCACGGCCAAGTACTTATTACTTCTTGGGTTGTAATTGCGATCTTATTAGGTTCATCCATTCTAGCTGTTCGAAATCCGCAAACCATTCCGACGGATGTTCAGAATTTCTTCGAATATGTCCTTGAATTCATTCGAGACGTGAGCAAAACTCAGATTGGAGAAGAATACGGCCCATGGGTTCCCTTTATTGGAACTCTGTTTCTTTTTATTTTTGTTTCGAATTGGTCGGGGGCTCTTTTCCCTTGGAAAATCATACAGTTACCGCAGGGGGAGTTAGCCGCACCTACAAATGATATAAATACAACCGTTGCTTTAGCCTTACTCACGTCAGTGGCATATTTTTATGCAGGTCTTACTAAAAAAGGATTGGCTTATTTCAATAAATACATACAACCGACTCCAATCCTTTTACCCATTAACATCTTAGAAGATTTTACAAAACCTTTATCACTTAGTTTTCGACTTTTCGGGAATATATTAGCCGATGAATTAGTCGTTGTTGTTCTTCTTTCTTTAGTACCTTTAGTGGTTCCTATACCTGTCATGTTCCTTGGATTATTTACAAGCGGTATTCAAGCTCTTATTTTTGCAACTTTAGCTGCGGCTTATATAGGCGAGTCCATGGAGGGTCATCATTGACTAGTATAGTCTTTTGTTTGGCTTAGCCCAACACAAAGCAAAGTATCCGTGACTCACTAAAATTGACTTCCAGAACCTAAACGTAAATATACAACTACGAGATATACGGCCTAGAGTAATAGAAAAAAAGATTGCGATATATAGGATAGGGAATTGGAAAAAAAGGAAAGAGATCTAAAAGAGAAGATCTTTTTCCTAAAATTCTTCCTTGACCCCCCTTCTATCTCCCTCCACTGAGGATTCTCTCTCTATTGTTTGTTCATTCAATTCACCAATTGACCAAAATAAAATATTACTAAATATTAAATAGCATGAACTTAGATCAATCAAATAATGAGATTTCTATGCAACAAGCATTCGGCCTAACAAATTGATTCCTCTATTTGGGGAGTAGGATAATGCTAACTAAAAGGAAATTCTAAAAAAAGGGGGCTTGGTTAGGAGAGGAGATTGAACTAGGTAGATGAAATCTAATGCTTATAAGCCAACCTTTCGGGTTGTGGTCGAAGAATGATTCTATAATCGGATTGAATCTAAGATACGAAACGAATAGTTAGTTTACGTTATGGAATAAAGACATGTATATGTGATATTCGATATTGATTCACTATATAGGAATAGGAAACTAAAGATCTATCGAATCTGTTCTATTACTCTGAATTTAGCTATGATTTCAATAGGGGTCCTTCTACTTCATCCGTGCTTGTCAATTTACTGAATAAAAAGATGAAATCGCGAAAAAAGAACGAAGAATTCAAAGAATGGGTCGGAAGAAATAGAAATAGAGTAGCAAAAGGCGCTTGGATTCACATCACAAAAACTTCCACTTCGTGGATGGAATAAGAAAGTCATAATTCATTAGATGATTGTATAATTAACGATTTCTTTATTTTGGTGCGAGGAACTTATCATGAATCCACTGATTTCTGCCGCGTCTGTTATTGCTGCTGGGTTGGCCGTCGGGCTTGCTTCTATTGGACCTGGGATTGGGCAGGGGACTGCCGCGGGCCAAGCTGTAGAAGGTATCGCGAGACAGCCCGAAGCGGAGGGAAAAATACGAGGTACCTTATTACTGAGTCTCGCTTTTATGGAAGCTTTAACAATTTATGGGCTCGTTGTAGCATTAGCACTTTTATTTGCGAATCCCTTTGTTTAATTCTATTTTCATTTGAATCCTCTAATAGAAATCGAATCTAAAAAAAACACGCATCTTTTTCCTATATTTATCGCCTCGGACTTGCTTTTTCGAATTTTATCAAGACATTATTCCTACAATTACTTCTTCATTGTGGGAACCCGTCAGGGGAAGGTTTTATTTTGAGGATGAGAAATTAGCATACTGACTCACTTCCTTCTTTCCCATTTTGAGTCCAACGGGAACTGGGGGGGTGTTGCAAAAAAAAAATGAGTATTTCACAATTGACGCGAAACCCGGTCCTTAATTCTAATAAGTTAAGTATCGCCCCCCCCCCAAAAAAAAAGATTTCTAATTTCTAAATCGAATCTTTTTTTTATGTTTAGAAATCAGTAAATAAAAGAAAAAAAGAATAAGAAATAGAGAAAGAGTAACTAGAATCAATAGTAAAGTAAATAGAATAAAGTAATACAAAAAGAACTTTGTTCGATTTTTGAATCTATCTATAAAGGAGATCTTTTATGAAAAATGTAACCGATTCTTTCGTTTCCTTGGGTCGCTGGCCATCCGCCGGGAGTTTCGGGTTGAATACCGATATTTTAGCAA